TATTTGAATGTTCGCTCGGATTAGCGGGGAGTCTGCTAGACCGACATTATCGAATAGCGCCTTTTGATGAGAGATATGAACAAGAAGCTTCGCGAAAACTAGTGTTTTCTGAATTATATGAAGCCAGTAAGCAAACAGCGAATCCATGGGTATTTGAACCCGAATATCCAGGAAAAAGTAGACTTTTTAATGGAAAAACGGGGGATTCTTTTGAACAACCTGTTATAATAGGAATGTCTTATATCTTGAAATTAATTCATCAAGTTGATGATAAAATCCATGCACGTTCCTATGGGCCTTATGCACGTGTTACACAACAACCCCTTAAAGGAAGGGCCAAGAAAGGGGGACAACGGGTAGGAGAAATGGAGGTTTGGGCTCTAGAGGGATTTGGTGTTGCTCATATTTTACAAGAGATGCTTACTTATAAATCTGATCATACTAGAACTCGCCGTAAAGTATATAATACTATGCTCAGTGGAGGAATAATTCCTAATCCTAAGGGGGCTCCAGAATCTTTTCAATTGCTCGTTCGAGAACTACGATCTTTGGCTCTGGAACTGAAGCATTTCCTTATATCTGAGAAGAACTTCCATTCCAGATTAAATGAATAGGAAGAAAGCGTAATCAGAATTAATCAAAACTTTTCTTGTATAATCATAATCAATGGAACCAAAGTATTATGTGACTCTCATTAATAGGGGTGCCTCCGAGAATTTAGAATTGCCTCAAAAGAGCGGAGATGGACCTATTATTCGATCTTTTGATTACGGATCCCGAAAACCTTACGAGACCCGAACATTTTGAAAATAGGTATCTAAAAGAGATCTACAGAAAAATAGGCGTTTTTAGTTGCAAGTACTTTCACGAAAACGAAAAAGAATGGGAATATTATGTGGCTCTCATTCAGGAATTCGGAGAATTGGCTCTGAGAATCTATAATTTGCCTCAGAAGATCGAATATGAAGATATTATTCGCTTTACTCACAACTCCCAAAAACCTTCTGAAAATCGAGGGTTTTCAGAAAGAGTATAAAGAGTATATAGAGTATATAAGAGAGATCTACCTACATATAGGCATTTTTACCTGCGCTTACTTTCAGAAAAGGGAAAGTTGAAATCCGCTTGATTATTGTTCGAACTGGATATTGATAGGCAAAAAACAAGCTCGTATTTTATCTTCGGTACCTTTTCTTAATCTTCTCGATTGCTCGTTCGAGAACTACGACTTTAGCTCTGGAACTGAATCATTTCCTTATACCTGAGAAGAACTTCCAGATTAATAGGAAGGAAGCTTAATCGGAATTAATCAAAACTTTTCTTCTATGATCGACCGGTATAAACATCAACAACTCCGAATTGGATTAGTTTCTCCTGAACAAATAAGTACTTGGGCCGATAAAATCCTACCTAATGGAGAGATAGTTGGAGAGGTGAAAAAACCCTATACTTTTCATTACAAAACCAATAAACCGCAAGAAGATGGATTATTTTGTGAAAGAATTTTTGGGCCTATAAAAAGTCGAATTTGTGCTTGTGGAAATTCTAGAGGAATCGGAGATAAAAAAGAAAACCTGCGATTTTGTGAACAATGTGGGGTTGAATTTGTAACTTCTTGGACACGAAGATATCAAATGGGCTACATCAAACTAGCACGTCCAGTAACTCATGTGTGGTATTTGAAACGTCTTCCTAGTTCGATTGCGAATCTTTTAGATAAACCTCTTAAAGAATTAGAGGGCCTAGTATACTGCGATTTTTCTTTTGCTAAGCCCATAGCTAAAAAACCTACTTTCTTACGATTACGAGGTTCATTCGAATATGAAATCCAATCCTGTAAAGAAAGCATCCCACTTTTTTTTACTCGATTTACTAAACTTAAACTTAAACAGGTCTTATATAGATTTCGAGATCGAGAGATCTCTACTGGAGCAGGTGCGATTCACGAACAATTAGCCGATCTAGATTTACGAATTATTCTAGATTCTTCATTGGTAGAATGGAAAGAATTAGAGGAAGATGGGCCCACAGGGAAAAAATCGAAAGATCAAAAAATTGCAAGAAGAAAGGCTTTTTTGGTTAGACGCATGCAATTAACTAAGCATTTAATTCAAACAAATATAGAACCAGAATGGATGGTTTTGTCTCTATTACCAGTTCTTCCTCCCGAGTTAAGACCGATCATTCAACTAGATGGGGGTAAGCTAATGAGCTCGGATATTAATGAACTCTATAGAAGAGTTATCTTTCGTAACAACTATCTTACGACTCTATTAACAAATAAATATACGCCAGTAGAGCTCATAATGTGCCAGGAGAAATTGGTACAACAAGCCGTGGATACACTTCTTGATAATGGAATCCGCGGACAACCAATCAGGAATGGTCATAATAAAGTTTACAAGTCGTTTTCCGATTTTATTCAAGGAAAAGAGGGAAGATTTCGTGAGACTATGCTTGGCAAACGGGTCGATTATTCGGGGCGTTCCGTCATTGTCGT